GTTAATGTAGCTTAAACACTCACAAAGCAAGACACTGAAAATGTCTAGATGGGTCTAATCAACCCCATTGACATTAGAGGTTTGGTCCCAGCCTTCCTATTAGTTCTTAACAGACTTACACATGCAAGCATCCACATCCCAGTGAGAACGCCCTCTAAATCACAAAGATCAAAAGGAGCGGGTATCAAGCACGCTAACATTAGCAGCTCACAACGCCTCGCTTAGCCACGCCCCCACGGGACACAGCAGTGATAAAAATTAAGCTATGAACGAAAGTTTGACTAAGTCATGTTAATTAAGGGTTGGTAAACTTCGTGCCAGCCACCGCGGTCATACGATTGACCCAAATTAATAGGAACACGGCGTAAAGAGTGTTAAGGAGCCACATAAAATAAAGTCAAACCTTAATTAAGCTGTAAAAAGCCCTAATTAAAATTAAGCCAAACTACGAAAGTGACTTTAACATAACCTGATCACACGACAGCTAAGACCCAAACTGGGATTAGATACCCCACTATGCTTAGTCGTAAACCCTAATAGTCACAAAACAAGACTATTCGCCAGAGTACTACTAGCAACAGCCTAAAACTCAAAGGACTTGGCGGTGCTTCATACCCCTCTAGAGGAGCCTGTTCTGTAACCGATAAACCCCGATCAACCTCACCAACCCTTGCTACTTCAGTCTATATACCGCCATCTTCAGCAAACCCTAAAGGGAGCAAAAGTAAGCATAACCATCCTACATAAAAACGTTAGGTCAAGGTGTAACCTATGGGTTGGGAAGAAATGGGCTACATTTTCTAAGCTAAGAACATCCCCTACCCACACGAAAGTTTTTATGAAACTTAAAAACCAAAGGAGGATTTAGTAGTAAATCAAGAGCAGAGTGCTTGATTGAATAAGGCCATGAAGCACGCACACACCGCCCGTCACCCTCCTCAAGTACCCCAGCTAAAACCTCAGTTCATTAATTCAGGCCAAGCAATTTGTACGAGAGGAGACAAGTCGTAACAAGGTAAGCATACCGGAAGGTGTGCTTGGACAAAACAAGATATAGCTTAAATAAAGCATCTAGTTTACACCTAGAAGATTACACAGCCCGTGCATATCTTGAACCAGCTCTAGCCCACACCCCCCCCCCTTTTTTTTTCTTTTTCTACTACCACAAGTCAATCAAATAAAACATTCACCACTCGTTTAAAGTATAGGAGATAGAAATTTAAATATCAGTGGCGCTATAGAGATAGTACCGTAAGGGAAAGATGAAAGAAAATCTAAAAGTAATAAAAAGCAAAGCTTACCCCTTGTACCTTTTGCATAATGACTTAACTAGTAATAACTTAGCAAAGAGACCTTAAGTTAAATTACCCGAAACCAGACGAGCTACTTATGAGCAGTACCTAGAACGAACTCATCTATGTGGCAAAATAGTGAGAAGACTTATGAGTAGAGGTGAAAAGCCTAACGAGCCTGGTGATAGCTGGTTGTCCATGAAAAGAATCTCAGTTCAACGTTAAATAATACTAACAAGCCCATGCCAAGCCTTAACGTATATTTAACCGTTAATCTAAAAAGGTACAGCTTTTTAGAAATGGGTACAACCTTAACTAGAGAGTAAAATAAAACATAAACCATAGTTGGCCTAAAAGCAGCCATCAATTAAGAAAGCGTTCAAGCTCGACAACAAAACAATGTTTTAATTCCAATATTAAATAAATCAACTCCTAGCCTGACTATTGGACCAATCTATATAAACATAGAAGCAACACTGTTAATATGAGTAACAAGAAATTTTTCTCCTAGCACAAGCTTATATCAGCAACTGATAATATACTGATAATTAACAGCAAATAAATAAAACCCAACACTAAATTATTTATTAAGACACTGTTAACCCAACACAGGCGTGCATTAAGGAAAGATTAAAAAAAGTAAAAGGAACTCGGCAAACACAAACCCCGCCTGTTTACCAAAAACATCACCTCTAGCATAACCAGTATTAGAGGCACTGCCTGCCCGGTGACTAGTCGTTAAACGGCCGCGGTATCCTGACCGTGCAAAGGTAGCATAATCACTTGTTCTCTAATTAAGGACTTGTATGAATGGCCACACGAGGGTTTTACTGTCTCTTACTTTTAATCAGTGAAATTGACCTCTCCGTGAAGAGGCGGAGATAACAAAATAAGACGAGAAGACCCTATGGAGCTTCAATTAATCAACCCAATAAATCACAACCTTAAACCACCAAGGGACAACAAAATTTTATGTGGGTTGACAATTTCGGTTGGGGTGACCTCGGAGCACAAAAAACCCTCCGAGTGATTAAAACTTAGGCCCACTAGCCAAAGTGTAGTATCATTTATTGATCCAATCTTTTGATCAACGGAACAAGTTACCCTAGGGATAACAGCGCAATCCTATTCTAGAGTTCATATCGACAATAGGGTTTACGACCTCGATGTTGGATCAGGACATCCTAATGGTGCAACCGCTATTAAGGGTTCGTTTGTTCAACGATTAAAGTCCTACGTGATCTGAGTTCAGACCGGAGTAATCCAGGTCGGTTTCTATCTATTACGCATTTCTCCCAGTACGAAAGGACAAGAGAAATAAGGCCAACTTCAAACAAGCGCCTTCAAACAATTAATGATCCAGTCTCAACTTAATAATTAAGCGCAAACAAACCTGCCCAAGACCAGGGCCCTGTTGGGGTGGCAGAGTTCGGCAATTGCATAAAACTTAAACTTTTACACCCAGGGGTTCAAATCCTCTCCCCAACAAAATGTTTATAATTAATATTCTAATACTCATTCTCCCTATCCTCCTAGCCGTAGCATTCCTAACACTAGTAGAACGCAAAATTCTAGGCTACATGCAATTCCGAAAGGGACCAAACATCGTAGGCCCACATGGCTTACTCCAACCCTTCGCCGATGCGATCAAACTATTCACTAAAGAACCCCTACGACCAGCTACATCCTCAACTACTATATTCATCATTGCACCAGTGCTAGCCCTGACCCTAGCTCTCACTATATGAAGCCCCCTACCCATACCATACCCCCTCATCAACATAAACCTAGGAGTACTATTCATACTAGCAATATCCAGCCTAGCCGTCTACTCCATCCTATGATCCGGCTGAGCCTCCAACTCGAAATACGCACTAATTGGAGCCCTACGAGCAGTAGCACAAACAATTTCATATGAAGTAACACTGGCTATCATCCTCCTATCAGTACTCCTAATAAATGGCTCCTATACTTTATCAACACTAGCCACAACACAAGAACAACTATGACTACTAATTCCATCATGACCCTTAGCCATAATATGATTTATCTCCACTTTAGCAGAGACTAACCGAGCTCCTTTCGACCTAACAGAAGGAGAATCAGAACTCGTATCAGGCTTCAACGTAGAATACGCAGCAGGCCCTTTCGCCCTATTTTTCCTAGCAGAATATGCCAACATCATTATAATGAATATACTTACAGCCATCTTATTCCTAGGAACATTCTACAACCCCCACAACCCAGAATTGTACACAACAAACCTTATTATCAAAACACTATTACTCACAATATCCTTTCTATGAATTCGAGCATCCTATCCCCGATTCCGATATGACCAACTAATGCACCTACTCTGAAAAAATTTCCTTCCCTTAACACTAGCCCTTTGCATGTGACATATCTCGCTACCAATCATAACTGCAAGTATTCCCCCTCAAACATAAGAAATATGTCTGATAAAAGAGTTACTTTGATAGAGTAAATAATAGAGGCCTAAACCCTCTTATTTCTAGAATAATAGGAATCGAACCTACCCTTAAGAATTCAAAGTTCTTCGTGCTACCACATTACACTACAATCTACAGTAAGGTCAGCTAAATAAGCTATCGGGCCCATACCCCGAAAATGTTGGTTTACATCCTTCCCATACTAATAAACCCATCCATCTTTATTATCCTCCTGACAACCCTTATCCTAAGTACAGTAATGGTAGCCACCAGCTCCCACTGACTACTAGCCTGAATCGGCTTCGAAATAAACATGATAGCCTTCATCCCTATCATAATAAAAACCCCTAGTCCCCGAGCCACAGAAGCTTCCACTAAATATCTCCTAACACAAGCCACCGCTTCCGCACTACTCATGATAGCAGTCATTATTAACTTAATGTACTCTGGCCAATGAACCATTACAAAACTATTTAACCCAACAGCATCCACACTCATAACAGTAGCCCTAGCCATCAAATTAGGACTAGCCCCCTTTCACTTTTGAGTCCCAGAAGTAACACAAGGCATCCCCCTAACCACAGGCCTAATCCTACTAACATGACAAAAACTAGCACCCTTATCAATCTTATACCAAATCTCACCATCAATTAATTTACACCTAATATTAACTATATCCCTACTTTCCATCTTAATCGGAGGCTGAGGTGGACTAAACCAAACACAACTTCGAAAAATCATAGCCTACTCATCAATCGCCCACATAGGATGAATAACGGCCATTCTACTATACAATCCAACCCTGACATTACTAAATCTACTAATTTATATCACAATAACTTTCACCATATTCATACTATTCATTCAAAACTCAACTACCACTACACTATCACTATCTCAAACCTGAAATAAAATACCCATCATCACAACCCTTACCATACTCACCCTACTCTCAATAGGAGGACTCCCACCACTATCAGGATTTATACCCAAATGAATAATTATCCAAGAACTAACAAAAAACGATATACTCATCATACCAACATTCATAGCTATCACAGCATTACTCAACCTATACTTTTACATACGTCTCACTTACTCCACAGCACTAACACTATTTCCCTCCGTAAATAATATAAAAATAAAATGACAATTCTACTCCACAAAACGAACCACTCTCCTACCAACAGCAATCGTAATTTCCACTATACTACTACCCCTCACACCAATACTCTCAATCCTACTATAGGAGTTTAGGTTAAACCCAGACCAAGAGCCTTCAAAGCCCTAAGCAAGTATCATTTACTTAACTCCTGCCCAATAAGGACTGCAAGACTATATCTTACATCATTTGAATGCAAGTCAAACGCTTTAATTAAACTAAATCCTCACTAGATTGGAGGGATACATCTCCCACGAATTTTTAGTTAACAGCTAAATACCCTAATCAACTGGCTTCAATCTACTTCTCCCGCCGCGAGGAAAAAAAGGCGGGAGAAGTCCCGGCAGGATTTGAAGCTGCTTCCTTGAATTTGCAATTCAAAATGATTATTCACCACAGGACTTGGTAAAAAGAGGACTCAACCTCTGTCTTTAGATTTACAGTCTAATACCTACTCGGCCATTTTACCCATGTTCATAAACCGCTGACTATTCTCAACCAACCACAAAGACATCGGCACCCTATATTTATTATTTGGTGCCTGAGCAGGAATAGTAGGCACTGGCCTAAGCTTATTAATTCGCGCTGAGCTAGGTCAGCCTGGCACACTAATCGGAGATGACCAAGTCTACAACGTATTAGTAACAGCCCATGCCTTCGTGATAATTTTCTTCATGGTTATACCTATTATAATTGGCGGATTCGGAAACTGACTAGTCCCCCTAATAATTGGAGCACCTGACATAGCTTTTCCTCGTATAAATAATATAAGCTTCTGACTACTCCCTCCTTCTTTCTTATTATTAATAGCATCCTCAATGGTCGAAGCTGGTGCAGGTACAGGCTGAACTGTATATCCCCCCTTAGCCGGAAACCTAGCACATGCAGGAGCTTCAGTTGACCTTACCATCTTCTCCCTACACCTAGCCGGCGTGTCCTCAATCCTCGGGGCTATCAACTTCATCACAACCATTATTAACATAAAACCACCTGCCATGACCCAATATCAGACCCCTCTTTTCGTATGATCAGTCCTAGTCACAGCAGTATTACTCCTACTATCATTACCCGTTTTAGCAGCCGGAATCACCATGCTACTTACTGACCGAAACCTAAATACAACCTTCTTCGACCCTGCGGGTGGAGGAGACCCAATTCTGTACCAACACCTATTCTGATTCTTTGGCCACCCTGAAGTATACATTCTAATTCTTCCTGGGTTCGGAATAATTTCACACATTGTGACTTATTACTCAGGAAAAAAAGAACCCTTCGGCTATATAGGAATAGTCTGAGCCATGGTATCCATTGGGTTCTTAGGTTTTATCGTATGGGCCCACCATATATTTACAGTAGGTATAGACGTTGATACACGAGCATATTTCACATCAGCCACTATAATTATTGCTATTCCCACAGGGGTAAAAGTCTTCAGTTGACTAGCAACACTACACGGGGGTAATATTAAATGATCTCCTGCCCTAATATGAGCCCTAGGTTTCATTTTCCTCTTCACAGTGGGCGGTCTAACTGGTATCGTCCTAGCCAACTCATCACTAGACATTGTCCTACATGATACTTACTATGTAGTTGCTCACTTCCACTATGTCCTATCAATAGGAGCAGTCTTCGCCATTATAGGAGGCTTTGTCCACTGATTTCCACTATTCTCAGGATACACACTTAACACAACATGAACAAAAATTCACTTCATAATCATGTTCGTAGGTGTAAATCTAACATTCTTTCCACAACATTTCTTAGGCCTGTCCGGTATACCTCGACGATACTCCGATTACCCAGATGCCTACACAACATGAAATACTATTTCATCTATAGGCTCATTTATCTCACTAACAGCAGTCATACTAATAATCTTCATTATCTGAGAAGCATTTACATCCAAACGAGAAGTGCTAGCAGTAGACCTCACCTCTACCAACCTTGAATGACTAAATGGGTGTCCTCCACCATACCATACATTCGAAGAACCAGCATTTGTCAACCCAAAATGATCAAGAAAGGAAGGAATCGAACCCTCTCCCATTGGTTTCAAGCCAACATCATAACCACTATGTCTTTCTTTATAAACGAGATATTAGTAAAACCTTATATAACTTTGTCAAAGTTAAGTTACAAGTGAAAATCCTGTATATCTCCATGGCATATCCATTCCAACTAGGTTTCCAAGATGCAGCATCACCCATTATAGAAGAACTCCTACATTTCCATGATCATACACTAATAATCGTTTTTCTAATTAGCTCCTTAGTCCTCTACATTATTACCCTGATACTTACAACCAAACTAACACATACTAGTACAATAGATGCCCAAGAAGTAGAAACTGTCTGAACCATCCTTCCAGCCATCATCTTAATTTTAATTGCCTTACCTTCCTTACGAATCCTTTACATGATAGACGAAGTCAATAACCCCTCCCTCACTGTAAAAACAATAGGCCACCAATGATACTGAAGCTATGAATATACTGACTACGAAGACCTAAGTTTCGACTCCTACATAATCCCAACACCAGACCTAAAACCAGGAGAGCTGCGATTATTAGAAGTAGATAACCGAGTTGTTTTACCCATAGAAATAACAATCCGAATATTAGTCTCATCAGAAGACGTACTCCACTCATGAGCCGTACCCTCCTTAGGCCTAAAAACGGATGCAATCCCAGGACGCCTAAACCAAACAACCTTAATATCAACACGACCAGGCCTATTCTACGGACAATGCTCAGAAATCTGCGGCTCAAACCATAGTTTTATACCAATTGTCCTAGAATTAGTACCCCTAGAAACCTTTGAAAAATGATCTGTATCAATATTGTAACATCATTAAGAAGCTAAACTAGCATTAACCTTTTAAGTTAAAGATTGAGAACCTATAATTCTCCTTAATGATATGCCACAATTAGACACATCAACATGACTCCTTACCATCCTATCTATACTCTTAACCCTCTTTGTACTATTCCAACTAAAAATCTCAAAGCACTCCTATTCCCCTAGCCCCAAACTAACACCCACTAAAACACAAAAACAACAAGCTCCTTGAAATACCACATGAACGAAAATTTATTTGCCCCTTTTATAATCCCAATTATGCTAGGTATCCCTATTACCACTCTAATCATCATTCTCCCATCTATCCTATTCCCTGCACCAAATCGACTAATCAACAACCGCACAATCTCCATTCAACAGTGATTGACTAAACTCACGTCAAAACAACTAATAAATGTACACAGCCCTAAAGGACAAACTTGAGCTCTAATACTCATCTCACTATTCTTATTTATCGCCTCCACCAATCTCCTTGGAATATTACCTCACTCATTTACACCCACCACACAACTCTCAATAAACGTAGGAATGGCCATCCCCCTATGAGCTGGTACCGTTGCCACAGGCTTCCGCAACAAAACAAAAATATCTTTAGCACATCTACTACCACAGGGCACACCCACTTTTCTTATTCCCATATTAGTAATCATTGAAACTATCAGCCTATTCATTCAACCAGTAGCACTAGCCGTACGACTAACCGCCAACATCACAGCAGGTCACTTATTAATACATCTAATTGGAGAAACAACCCTCACACTAATAAATACTAGCCTATTTACAGCCCTTATCACCTTTACAATCCTTGCCCTACTAACCATTCTTGAATTTGCTGTCGCCCTAATTCAAGCTTACGTATTTACCCTCCTAGTAAGCCTATACCTCCATGACAACACATAATGACCCACCAAACCCACTCATACCACATAGTAAACCCCAGCCCTTGACCCCTTACTGGAGCTCTATCAGCCCTTCTCATAACATCAGGCCTAATTATATGATTCCACTTCAACTCAATAGTACTACTAACTCTGGGCCTATCAACAAACATCCTAACAATATACCAATGATGACGAGATATCATCCGAGAAAGCACTTTCCAAGGCCATCATACACCAACCGTCCAAAAAGGGTTACGATATGGAATAGTTTTATTTATTGTCTCAGAAGTCCTATTTTTCACAGGCTTCTTCTGAGCCTTTTACCACTCAAGCCTTGCCCCCACTCCAGAACTAGGCGGGTGTTGACCACCAACAGGCATCCATCCTTTAAATCCCTTAGAAGTTCCCCTCCTTAATACTTCCGTATTGTTAGCCTCTGGCGTATCTATTACCTGAGCCCACCATAGCCTAATGGAAGGAAACCGCAAGCACATACTTCAAGCACTCTTCATCACAATTGCACTAGGCCTCTACTTCACCCTATTACAAGCATCAGAGTACTACGAAGCCCCTTTCACAATCTCAGACGGAATTTACGGCTCTACCTTCTTCGTAGCCACAGGCTTTCACGGATTACACGTAATTATTGGATCCACTTTCCTTATCGTCTGCTTCCTACGTCAAGTAAAATTTCACTTCACATCAAATCACCATTTTGGCTTTGAAGCTGCTGCTTGATACTGGCACTTTGTAGACGTCGTATGACTATTTCTTTATGTATCTATCTATTGATGAGGTTCCTAGTTCTTTTAGTATCAACAAGTACAACTGACTTCCAATCAGTTAGTTTCGGTATACCCCGAAAAAGAACAATAAACCTTCTACTAACATTATTAACAAATACAACACTAGCCTTACTACTCGTATTCATCGCTTTCTGACTCCCACAACTAAACGTATACGCAGAAAAAACAAGCCCCTATGAATGCGGATTTGACCCCATAGGATCAGCTCGCCTACCTTTCTCCCTAAAATTCTTCCTAGTGGCCATTACCTTCCTTCTCTTTGACCTAGAAATCGCCCTCTTACTCCCCCTTCCCTGGGCAATCCAGTCAAACAACCTAAACACAATACTCACAATAGCCTTATTCTTAATATCCCTACTAGCAGCTAGCTTAGCTTATGAATGAACTCAAGAAGGCCTAGAATGAGCTGAATATGGTATTTAGTTTAAAACAAAACAAGTGATTTCGACCCACTAGACTGTGATCAAATTCACAACTACCAAATGACCTTAATTCATATAAATATTCTCATAGCCTTCAGCATATCCCTTGTAGGCCTATTAATATATCGATCCCACCTAATATCCGCACTACTCTGTCTAGAAGGTATAATATTATCACTCTTCGTCCTAGCAACCCTCACAATCCTAAGCTCACACTTCACTTTAGCTAACATGATACCTATTATCCTCCTAGTCTTCGCAGCTTGTGAAGCAGCCATCGGACTAGCCTTGCTAGTCATAGTCTCCAACACATATGGCACTGACTACGTGCAAAACCTCAACCTCCTCCAATGCTAAAGTTTATTATTCCTACAATAATACTAGTACCCCTAACCTGATTATCAAAAAACAACCTAATCTGAATTAACTCCACAGCCCACAGTCTATTAATCAGCTTCTCAAGCCTACTCCTCCTTAATCAACTCAACGACAACAGCCTCAACTACTCACTAATCTTCTTCTCCGACCCCCTTTCTACCCCACTCCTAATACTAACAATATGACTCCTCCCCTTAATACTAATAGCAAGCCAATCCCATCTCATCAAAGAGCCACCAATCCGAAAAAAACTCTACATTACAATACTGATCACACTACAAGCCCTCCTAATTATAACATTCACTGCCACCGAACTAATCCTATTTTACATCATATTTGAAGCCACACTAATCCCTACCCTCATCATTATTACTCGCTGAGGTAACCAAACAGAACGACTCAACGCAGGGCTATATTTCCTATTCTATACACTAATTGGGTCACTCCCACTACTAGTAGCATTACTGTATCTACAAAACACAACGGGATCCCTAAACTTCCTACTTCTGCAACACTGAGCCCAACCACTATCTACCTCCTGATCCAATATCTTCCTGTGACTAGCCTGCATGATAGCTTTCTTAGTAAAAATACCCCTCTATGGACTACACCTTTGATTACCCAAAGCACATGTAGAAGCCCCCATTGCAGGCTCCATAGTCCTTGCAGCCGTACTACTAAAACTCGGGGGCTATGGTATGCTACGGATCACATCCATGCTCAACCCCCTAACAGAACACATAGCATATCCATTCCTCATGCTCTCCCTTTGAGGAATAATCATAACTAGCTCCATCTGCTTACGTCAAACAGACCTAAAATCACTCATTGCATACTCCTCAGTCAGCCACATAGCACTCGTCATCGCAGCCATTCTCATCCAAACCCCCTGAAGCTATATAGGGGCCACCGCTCTAATAATTGCCCACGGCCTCACATCCTCTATACTATTCTGTCTGGCAAACTCGAACTACGAACGCATTCATAGCCGAACCATAATCCTGGCCCGAGGCCTACAAGTCTTTCTACCTCTAATAGCAACCTGATGACTACTAGCAAGCTTAACAAACCTTGCTCTACCCCCAACCATCAACCTAATCGGAGAACTACTCGTAGTTATATCAGTCTTCTCCTGATCAAACCCTACTATTATTCTAATAGGAACAAATATTGTAATCACTGCTCTCTACACTCTATATATACTAATCATAACACAACGTGGCAAACATACACACCACATCAACAATATCACCCCTTCCTTCACACGAGAACATGCCTTAATGGCCCTACACATTATTCCCCTCCTACTCCTATCACTAAATCCTAAAATCATCTTAGGCCCTCTTTACTGTAAGTATAGTTTAAAGAAAACGCTAGTTTGTGAAACTAGCAATAGAAGATCAAAACCTCTTACTTACCGAAAAAGTATTGCAAGAACTGCTAACTCATGCTCCCACACCTGACAACTGTGGCTTTTTCAAACTTTTACAGGATAGTAGTTATCCATTGGTCTTAGGAACCAAAAAATTGGTGCAACTCCAAATAAAAGTAATAAACCTATTTACCTCCTTCACCCTACTTACACTACTAATCCTGACAACCCCAATTATAACATCATATACAAATTCCCACATAAACAATAAATATCAATCTTATGTAAAAAACATTGTCCTCTGCGCCTTCGTCACCAGTCTAATTCCCGCAATAATGTACCTTCACACAAATCAAGAAACACTCATCTCAAACTGACACTGAGTCACAATCCAAACCCTCAAACTAACACTTAGCTTTAAAATAGACTACTTCTCACTTATATTTATACCAGTAGCACTATTCGTTACATGATCTATTATAGAGTTCTCAATATGATATATACACTCCGACCCTTACATCAACCAATTTTTTAAGTATCTACTCCTCTTCCTCATCACCATGCTAATCCTTGTTACAGCTAACAATCTCTTCCAACTTTTTATCGGATGAGAAGGAGTAGGAATTATATCCTTCTTACTTATTGGCTGATGATTCGGACGAACAGACGCAAACACAGCCGCCCTCCAAGCAATCCTATACAATCGTATCGGAGACATCGGACTCCTTGCATCAATAGCATGATTTCTCTCTAACATAAACACATGAGATCTACAACAAATCTTCATACTCAACCAAAACCCCCTAAATTTCCCCCTCATAGGACTCGTATTAGCCGCAGCTGGAAAATCAGCCCAATTCGGACTCCACCCTTGACTCCCATCAGCAATAGAAGGTCCTACCCCAGTCTCAGCCCTACTCCACTCAAGCACAATAGTTGTAGCAGGAATCTTCTTGCTTGTTCGCTTCTACCCTTTAATAGAAAATAATAAGCTGATCCAAACAGTAACCCTCTGCTTAGGCGCTATCACAACCCTATTCACAGCCATCTGCGCCCTCACCCAAAATGACATTAAAAAAATCATTGCTTTCTCCACCTCAAGCCAACTAGGCCTAATAATAGTAACAATTGGCCTTAACCAACCCTACTTAGCATTCCTACACATTTGCACACATGCCTTCTTTAAAGCTATACTATTCCTATGTTCTGGCTGCATCATCCATAACCTAAACAATGAACAAGACATCCGAAAAATAGGAGGGCTATTTAAGGCCCTCCCTTTCACCACAACTGCCCTTATCATCGGATGTCTTGCATTAACAGGAATACCATTTCTCACCGGATTCTACTCCAAAGACCCCATTATTGAAGCCGCCACTTCGTCTTATACCAACGCCTGAGCCCTATTATTAACCTTAACCGCCACCTCCCTTACGGCTGTCTATAGCACCCGCATCATTTTCTTCGCATTACTAGGACAACCCCGCTTCCCTCCCTCCACAACCATCAACGAAAATAACCCACTATTAATTAACCCCATCAAACGACTACTCATCGGAAGTATCTTTACCGGCTTCATCCTATTCAACAGTATCCCCCCAATAACTACACCCCTAATAACCATGCCCCTGCATCTAAAAATAACCGCTCTTGCAATAACAACCCTAGGCTTCATTATCGCATTCGAAATTAACCTTAACACACAAAATCTAATATACACACATCCCTCAAACTCCTATAAATTCTCCACCCTACTAGGCTATTTCCCCACAATCATACATCGCCTACCACCTCACCTCGACCTATCAATGAGCCAAAAACTAGCAACTTCCCTACTAGACCTAACCTGACTAGAAACTATTTTACCAAAAACCACAGCCCTTATCCAACTAAAAGCCTCCACACTAATTTCCAAACAACAAGGCCTCATCAAACTCTACTTCTTATCTTTCCTCATCACCATCACCCTCAGCATAATCTTATTTAATTACCCCGAGTAATCTCCATAATAATTACAACACTAATAAATAAAGACCAACCCGTAACAATCACTAACCAAACACCATAACCATACAATGCTGCAATCCCCGTAACCTCTTCACTAAAAACCCCAGAACCCCCAATATCATAGACAACCCAATCCCCTAATCCATCAAACTCAAACACAATCTCCACCTCTCCACTCTTTAAAGCATACACCACAATCAAAAACTCCACCACCAACCCTAAAACAAACGCTCCTAATACAACTTTATTAGAAACCCAGACCTCAGGATACTGTTCAGTAGCCATAGCTGTCGTATAACCAAACACAACCAACATTCCCCCCAAATAAATCAAAAACACCATTAATCCCAAAAACGAACCACCAAAACTTAAAACAATTCCACACCCAACACCACCACCCACAATCAACCCTAAACCCCCATAAATAGGCGAAGGCTTTGAAGAAACCCCCACAAAACTAATTACAAAAATAATACTTAAAATGAAAACAACATATGTTATCATCATTCTCACATGGACTTCAACCATGACCAATGACATGAAAAATCATCGTTGTTATTCAACTACAAGAACACCAATGACCAACATCCGAAAAACACACCCACTAATAAAAATTATCAACGACACATTCATTGATCTACCCACCCCATCAAATATCTCCTCATGATGAAACTTCGGTTCCCTACTCGGCCTTTGCTTAATTATACAAATCCTAACAGGCCTATTCCTAGCAATACACTACACACCAGACACAACAACCGCCTTCTCATCAGTCACACACATCTGTCGAGACGTAAATTATGGCTGAATTATCCGATACCTACATGCAAATGGGGCCTCCATATTCTTCATCTGCCTCTACGCTCACATAGGACGAGGCCTATACTACGGCTCCTACGCCTTCCGAGAAACATGAAACATCGGAGTTATTCTACTATTCACAGTTATAGCCACTGCATTCGTAGGCTACGTCCTACCCTGAGGACAAATATCATTCTGAGGCGCAACCGTCATCACCAACCTTCTATCAGCAATCCCATACATTGGTACTACCCTAGTCGAATGAATCTGGGGCGGTTTTTCCGTAGATAAAGCAACACTAACACGTTTCTTTGCTTTCCACTTCATCCTCCCCTTCATCATTACAGCATTAGCAATCGTCCACCTCATTTTCCTCCACGAAACAGGATCCAACAACCCCACAGGCATCCCATCCAACATAGACAAAATCCCATTCCACCCTTACTACACAATCAAAGACACTCTAGGCGCCCTATTACTAATCCTAACCCTACTAATGTTAACCCTATTCGCACCTGACCTGCTTGGAGACCCAGATAACTACACCCCAGCAAACCCACTCAGTACCCCAGCACACATTAAACCAGAGTGATATTTCCTATTTGCATACGCAATCCTACGATCAATCCCCAACAAACTAGGCGGAGTCTTAGCCTTGCTACTCTCAATCCTAATCCTAGCTTTCATCCCAATACTCCACACATCCAAACAACGAAGCATGATGTTTCGACCCTTTAGCCAGTTTCTGTTTTGAATACTAGTAGCAGACCTATTAACCCTAACATGAATCGGCGGCCAACCCGTAGAACACCCATACATAATCGTAGGCCAACTCGCATCCATCCTCTACTTCCTCTTAATCCTAGTATTAATACCAATAACTAGTCTTATCGAGAACAAACTTATAAAATGAAGAGTCTTTGTAGTATAATTAAATACCCCGGTTTTGTAAACCGGAAAAGGAGACAAACCACACCTCCCTAAGACTCAAGGAAGAAGTATTACACTCCACCATCAGCACCCAAAGCTGAAATTCTACATAAACTATTCCCTGAAAAAATGTATATTGTACAATAACCACAGGGCCACAGTACTATGTCCGTATTGAAAATAGCTCATTTCATTACATACCATTATGTAATTCGTGCATGTATGTACTACCACATAACCAACTGATAGCACCTTCCATGGGTATGTATAATTGTGCATTCAATTATTTTCACCACGAGCAGTTAAAGCTCGTATTAAATTTTATTAATTTTACATATTACATAATATGTATTAATAATACAATAGTACATGTCCTTATAAATTCCCAGGTCCATCTAAATCAAATGATCTCTATGGCCGCTCCATTAGATCACGAGCTTAATCAGCATGCCGCGTGAAACCAGCAACCCGCTTGGCAGGGATCCCTCTTCTCGCACCGGGCCCATCAATCGTGGGGGTAGCTATTTAATGATCTTTATAAGACATCTGGTTCTTACTTCAGGGCCATATTAATTTAAAATCGCCCACTCGTTCCTCTTAAATAAGACATCTCGATGGATTAATTACTAATCAGCCCATGATCATAACATAACTGAGGTTTCATACATTTGGTATTTTTTTATTTTTTTTGGGGGGCTTGCACGGACTCAGCTATGACCCTAAAGGGTCTCGTCGCAGTCAGATAAATTGTAGCTGGGCCTGGATGTATTTGTTATTTGACTAGCACAACCAACATGTGCAATTAAATTAATGGTTACAGGACATAGTACTCCACTATTCCCCCCGGGCTCAAAAAACTGTATCTCTTAGAGGATTAAACCCCCCTCCTTCCATACAATACTAACCCTTTGCTTAGATATTCACCACCCCCCTAGACAGGCTCGTCCCTAGATCTAAAAGCCATTTTATTTATAAATCAATACTAAATCTGACACAAGCCCAATAATGAAAATACATGAACCCTATCCCTATCCAATAC